TGGTATGGAGAAAATACCAATTCAAATTGAAAATAATGTTACTGCATGGGTCGGGCTTATCAATTTGCTCAGTTTCATCGATTAAATAATATTTAATTACTTGAAAAGTCTGTTTTAAATTTAAATTGTCAAGTTGCAAATAGTTATTTACCAAGATCTGGTTATGAGTTATTAAATGGTAAAATGAATAAACATTCGCAATTAGAAAGGCTGTTCCTAAGGGCCCCGGCGAATTATTAATTGGAATGAGAGGATCTTTTGTAATTTTAATTGATTCTTTTATCATATTGTGATATTTTCCATCGTTGAATGGACCCATTCGAAAACAATTGGATGATGACAAAATTATCAACGGCTGGAATCCCGTATTTCTATTCAATAACGTATGAATAGTTCTTTGATTTTGATTAAGGGGTTGTTGAATTCTTGCCTTGGAATAAATGGAAGAAAACGGATTGATATTGGTGCAATCTGATCCATTATCAGAGAGCAACCCGGAGCCCGACGGATCATTCCTTTTTGCGATATATGAAATAATGGATTTCGCCAAGTCGATTCTTAGGAAATGTCGAATCAAACCATTTGCCCTTATTTCAACAAAGGAAGCGCGGGCTTCTTGACTAGACGAACTTTTTTTGTCTTGGTCCCAATTCAATACTAAACAAGTCCGAACTAATTGAATATTTATATCAGAAATTCCTCGAATTGGTTTACCATTTCCATAAAGTATATAATTGACAACTTGAAGTTGCACATTATCCCTTTCCTGCAACAGATCCGGGGGGAAAAGCGTTGCTAAAGTTATACCGTCCGTTATTTCATATGTGACGACAGGCCGAACCAAAACAAAATACTTTTTCTTGCTAAGTGTGATCCGTTGAACATAGATCCAATTTTTCCATTTTTTGGATTCTTTGAAATTTTGTTTTCCTGTTCCTGGTGGTATCAAAACGCCGCTATGTCGGGATATCTTATCTGTCTCTCCAGGAAAGTGGATATCTCCATAAAAGATTTTAAGTTCAATTCTTTTTTTTTTTCTCTCCACTCGAACCAACCCAGCTGCTCGGCTTCTTATATTTAAAGTAATTTGTGTCCCTACCCCAATGATACTATTGTTCCGTACCATTATGGAAGAAGATCCGGGTAAGATATGCACTTCCTCGGGAATGAAAAAAAATAGATCTACTTGCATTTGGTATTTTGGCCTAAATTCCTTGCCTCCTCGATACTCAATCAAATCCTCTTTTTTGACGATTGAGTGCATTTCTAGAGTCCCATATTTAGTAATGCCTGAACTCTTTCTTCTGTATCGAGGATCATCGAAATATGCAAGAATGCTGTTTCTACGGAAAATGCCATTGGTGGGGATTTCAATCGAGATACCTGAAGGGGGCATTAGTTCGTTCGCGCGTTCTTGAATCGATTGGAGTGAAATGATGAATCTATTTCTTCGTCTCTTTGAGAATAAATCAGAATTCTGGTAGAGAGTGGTCGGATCTATGAGATTACGACGGCTAGTACATATATGTCGACTAAGGTCTGAATAATCAGGAATTCTATCTTCTTTTTGACCCCCAAAATCCGAAGTAAAGAATTTTTGTCTCGACGGATCATTCGTTCCTGAGAGGTTAGAAGTCGATCTTCTCTTGACAGAACGAGAATGCGCACTCATTTGATCTTGATCCTTGTGGAGCGAAAGTGAAACTAGACTGGATCTGCGTGGCCTTCCTAATAATATCCATAAATGGCTTGTTTTTGGTAATAGATGAACATTACCATATGTAAATTCGGGTGCATGATACACGTCAGTGCTCCAATGCATCTCTCCGTCTGAGTCAGAATAAATATGTTTTCGAACCCTCTCTTTAAAATTCAAAGTGGATGTTCCTGCGCGAATCTCAGCAATCACCTGTTCTGATTCTACATATTGATCGTTTTGAACTAAAATAAAACTTTGGGGTGGAATATTTACATTATGTCGAATATCTTCACTCTCAATAGTTACATACAAGTTTATAGAACATAGAAACGCAGGATGTCCGTGGCGTGTACGTGTCGGGTGAACCAGATCCTCATTAAATTTTATTTTTCCATTCGAAGGGGCTCGCACGTGTTCTGCAGTACCCCCCGTGAATACTCCGCCGGTATGAAAAGTTCTTAATGTTAATTGAGTACCCGGTTCTCCAATTGATTGGCCTGCAATAATACCTACAGCTTCTCCCAATTCGACCAGGTCGCCATGAGTAGGACTCCGACCATAACATAATCGACAGATCCAAGATGCACTCCTACAAGTAAAAGGAGTTCGAATAGCTATTGGTTGTGCTCGCAAGTTTATGAATCGATTTACAAGTCGAATCCCAATGTCTTGATTTCGCGTGGCAATACAGCGTGCGCCCATATATATATCATCTGCTAATACACGACCGATTAATGTTTGGATAAAAATCCTTTCTGGCATCATTCCATCCCGGGGACTCACAGAAATACCACGGACGGT